CCAGTTCAAATCTGGGTGTCGCCTAATCAACCAAATACTCAAAATATGCTATTCTGTTCTGCTGATTTAACTCTTTTGCTAATAGAACTAGCTCCATTATTCCCCAGCAGAAGAAAAGGTATTTTTTATACTTGTTTGATTCGAAGCAAGCATCAGGTATAGGTTGCTCGTAAAAAATTCTAAATCCCTGAAGTCTAGATGCAAGGAAAGATTATAGTGATGGAAGGGGCAGAATTTCGATACGGACTCACGAGAGTCTCTGAATGCTCAGGCATTGAATCAATATTCTATTGAATAGATAATTATTCTATTGAATAGATAATTGGAATTTTTTATAAATACAAATCTATTTTGTTGATTGATTCATCAATAGTGTTGGGTCAGAATATATTTTTGACTCTGCACCATTGATTCCACTATTATTAGTGAGTAATAATAGAATAATTCCTTCATATTCATAGAAATAGGGGACATAATTCACATGGATATAGTAAGTCTCGCTTGGGCTGCTTTAATGGTAGTCTTTACATTTTCTCTTTCACTCGTAGTATGGGGAAGAAGTGGACTCTAGAGGTACTATTTTTTAATTGAGTCGAGGAAAAAAACTCTATGATATGAATTGTTTTATAGATCATTCTGAAAAGTTTTTTTTAACGATTTTAAATAAAAATATATTTATTTTGAAATTGGATTCCCATAGAACTCCAGAACTCCTGTTAGTGACTCAATCAATTACCTCTTTTACCTCTTTAAAATGCTAAACTAAAAAAAAAACGACTTGATTTTTTTAATCAAACTTCCTTCATTGATCTTACTTTTTCGATAGATATGGAGATTCATATTGAAAAAAAAATACGAAAGACAAAGAAATAGTAAGAATTAGAATAAAGTTTTCTTTCAATTGGAACAAATAGATGTAGCAAAGAAATAGTAAGAATTAGAATAAAGTTTTCTTTCAATTGGAACAAATAGATGTAGCAAAGAAATAGAATTAGATACATTCCATATATGGAATTGATATCTACATATAGGAAGATCCATCCTATTGTAGTATTGTAGATTAAGTTTGTATTATTATTAGAGTACAACTTTATTGCAGTATTTTATACACTGTAGAACTTTTTTTACACTACAAGAAAACTACGAGAAAGGTATGGTAGAAAGAAATATATGAATCTTTCTTTCTACCATATACTATCGGATCGCATAGAATACTGACGATTCTAGTCCGCGCATTTCATTTAAGACGCGGAATTTGAATCCTTTTCGTCAGAAGTCAAGTTTCGGTCAAATAATTTATTAATCATTTTGACTTTGATTTTGGCTGACTGTTTTTACGTAAATGATAAGTAGAAAAGCAGTAGGCACGAGAACGAACAATGCAGTAGCAATAAATGCAAGAATATTTACTTCCATAATCTAATCGTTTTTTTTTATTTTAATTTTATTTCACAATAACTCGGGATTTAATCCCATAGAGATGATAAATCTTTTGCCTGTCAATTCAATGGATGAACTCCCTCTCGATGGTATTGAATCGAATCAATATCATAAATAACAATAGTTGAGCTATCAAATAAATTCATCGTCGAGAATTGAATAGTATACCATAAAAAGATCTTTTATCCACACCGAATCAAATGAAAAATGGGATTCTTGATCCAATCAGGAGTTATTTTATTTACTGTTCCGTTTTTTCTTTTCGATAAACTATCCTACGCCTTTCGTGTATCATTATCCGACGAAAAATAAAACTCGATATGTCTTGGAATCCTGAATATAATGCTACCAACAATTGTACTAATCCAAATATATCTTTATACCACCAATCGATACTTTTTGTTTGATGATAATAAATGCAAAAGGAAAGAAAAAAAAGAGAGTTTAATTGTTAATTGATGGATTTATTGGATTCGTCGGGACTGACGGGGCTCGAACCCGTAGCTTCCGCCTTGACAGGGCGGTGCTCTAACCAATTGAACTACAATCCCAGGGAAATTAAGGGATATAGAAGAAAATTTGACTCCTACGTATCGGGTAGTTCGGAAGGACAAGAGTTTATACCATCTCATGGTAGATTGGCGAATTATTGGGCCGAGCTGGATTTGAACCAGCGTAGACATATTGCCAACGAATTTACAGTCCGTCCCCATTAACCGCTCGGGCATCGACCCAGGAAGAATCCATTTTAGACTTATTGGTAATCCATGATATGATCAACTTCCTTTCGTAGTACCCTACCCCCAGGGGAAGTCGAATCCCCGCTGCCTCCTTGAAAGAGAGATGTCCTGAACCACTAGACGATGGGGGCATACTTGATCGACCGCCATCATACTATGATCATAATATCAACAGTTTTTTGAAATTGTCAATATAAATATAATGGAATGACATGATTTGATCCAAGCTCTATTTTCATTATTTCATAATTTTTTTTATTCGTTATTTATGAATTATTCATTTTACTTCGATTATATATATTATTATAGAACGAATTTAG